TAGCCAGCCTTCCCGCAAGAGGTTTTTTTAACACCAATCATATTAGTGCTAGATGGAAATGGTAACTCCAACAATTTCTTTGTCCTCAACGCCTCCAATTTTCAGGAATTAGTCACTTCAACGATCTTTGATGGTTATACGGGTATCCAAAGTACGAACGAGATGGATGTTTGTTGTCCCAACCATTCTTGTTAGTCCCGATACCAATAAGGAAAAGGGAAATTTATAACAAAGTTTTCGTATTGTTGATTCCTTGGTGTAGTGCTTCTTCCCCTATGCTGCCTATTGGTACTAGTGGAATAGGATTGACCTACAATATAGAACCCATAGGTGTAACCTTTCGCTCAATACTCAAATTAACAATTGAAGCATCCGAGGCTGCATCAATCGAGGATACACGACAGAAGGAATTGTTCTATCTTCAAACTCACCTTCACCAAGCGTAGGTTTATTTCAATAATTTGGTTCTTTCTATCCCGAATCACGTATCTTTCTCATAATACTGAAGTCTAAAAAAAGAAGAAAAAAGAATCAAATCGCACCATCTCTGTAATAGGTAAATGCCTTTTTTTCTCCTGAAGTTGTCGGAATTATTCGTAATAGAATATTGGCTACAATGGAAGAGGTCTTATCAATAAAATTTACATTTATCCGAGATCTAGGCATAATTAGCAATCCTTTCTATAATCTATAATTAGAATTCTTTTCATTACCCTTCGGGGAAAATGATCCCACAAACAAAGGAATTGTACAATACGAAATAACATAAAACAGACTAATTCTAAAAATGTGGACCTTCCGCTCAAATTGTCCCATTTTGTTTGGACAAGGAGAGATATGAAATATTTGAATCAGATTGGATTTCATTACAATTTCGTAGTATACCAATGAACGGAACTATTACTATTTTATTTCATCTAAGATTTCATCTAAGTTGAATAACCAAGGACTTTCTTTTACTACGGATTTTTATAACTCTAGAAGTTTTGATTTGGTTATGATCCAAAGAGGAAAAAGAATAATTATTCCATGATAAAATAGAGTAGAGTAACCATCCGTTCCGTTTTGTTTACATGACGTGTATACGTCATGCCATACAATGGAAATAAAAATCCATGGGACGATTCATGAATTTGTAATAGATCCATGGGGTAGCTGATGAGAGAAGTTGGTGTTGAGAAATAGGAAATTTGAAAGGAATTATTCCTATGGAACCATTGATCGGTCATACCTGTACTGCAATAATATGAATGACTCGCTATTCACTCGGTTTCTGGTCAATAATAAGATTATGTAGGAGAGATGGCCGAGTGGTTCAAGGCGTAGCATTGGAACTGCTATGTAGGCTTTTGTTTACCGAGGGTTCGAATCCCTCTCTTTCCGTTTCTGTTAATTCACCAACGTGACCGACCACAATGTATCAAATCAAATAACAACTGATACCATTATTCCAGTTCCAGCAATAAGACTTTTATTTGATAGAAATTCTCTATTCCAGAAATTCTATATTCCTAATTACATTACTGCGGTACGTAAAATACAAATATCGGAAAGAGCAAAAAAGAAAAAAAAAATCCTACTGCTGATCTATTTGTAATACGTGAATGAGAAAAATGCGGATCAAGGCCCTTAGATCTATTTACTTCGTCGAAAAGAGGGCAAAATTTTCTTAATCTTTCTTTGTTATTTTCGTTAGGTTCAAGTCTGGCGGGAATAATATTCTACGACTAACAACTCATTTATTTTCAAACCGATCCATTTACTATCTATTATTTGATTTACTAATCCTTTATATTGGAATGAGTCAATAGTCAAATGTTTTGGCAATTCCTCGGGAGGGGGTGAAGCAATATAATTTTGAATCAGAGCTTTCGATCTTTGTTTATCCTTCGTAGTAATAATATCTCGGGGTTTGCAACGATAACTTGGTATATCCACTATACGACCATTAACTAAAATATGTCTATGGTTAACTAATTGCCTAGCTCCAGGAATGGTCGAAGCCATACCCAATCGAAAAAGGATGTTATCCAAACGCATCTCAAGTAGTTGTAGTAAAACCTGACCTGTTGACCCTTTGGCTTTTCCAGCGATATGTACATATCTAACTAATTGTCGCTCCGTCAGACCATAATGAAAACGCAATTTCTGTTTTTCTTCTAGACGAATACGATATTGCGATCTTTTCCCAGAACGCAATTGGGTTTTAAGATCGCTTCCGGATTTAGGTCTTTTACTAGTTAGTCCTGGTAAAGTCCCCAGACGGCGTATTTTTTTGAAACGAGGTCCTCGATAACGAGACATAAAGACTCCTTTTTTTATTGAAATTTCATTTTACAGAATAAATCTTAAATTAAGACTGAACTAAAGGATAAACAAAGCAAAGCTAAATTTACTGAAGTATTACAAAGTAGAATGAAATGAATTCTATTAATATCCGGATTTTTTGTATATGTATATATAGGAAGTTGAGGCTCCGTTTTATGATTTGTTCTGTAGAGATCTAATTGCTCCAATCCATTTTTTATTCATAGTTACAAGTTACCACCACATAATAGATCGGTGATCCAACATTTTGAGAAAAGGGGAGATTATCAATCATGGAAAAATCGATAGAGAAAAAAAGCCGGCTATCGGAATCGAACCGATGACCATCGCATTACAAATGCGATGCTCTAACCTCTGAGCTAAGCGGGCTCACATAACAGAAATAGAAATAGTATAACAAATAGAAATAGTGTATAGGAATTCAGGAAACTGCTGGATCTTAGCTTAGGGCTATTAGCTATTAATTTAATATGAACTATATAGTTATAGTTCATAGTTCTATTGTTATATCTATATCATTATATCTATATTATTAGTTAAGTTATAACTAATATAACTAATAATATAGAACTAGATATGACTAAATAGAATTAATAGAATTCTATTTTTCTAATAGATATTTTTCTAATAGAAATATATGACTAATTAGTATATGACTAATTAAATTAGTAGAATTTTCATTCTATCATATTAATTACATTAATTATTATATTATTTATTTACATTTATATTATTTATTTACATTAATTATTATTTATACATTCTATTTTTTTTTATGCATTTTATACATTTTTTTTATATATTTATACATTATATTTATATTTTTAAAATTTATATTTTTTAATATGTATATATTTAATATGTATATATATTTATATATATTTAATATGTATATAAATATGTATATATGTTAATGAACATGTATATATATATATATTGATAATTAAAAATTATAAACTATGATTATAAAAAATCTAATTATTTCTTTTCTTAATAGAAAATTGATTTATTTCTTAAAGTAAAGCAGTTATAGCAATAATTATAGCGTATAGCGAGCGGATCGGTCCTAAGAAAAGATAAGATAAGGATAAAGATACAATACAAATTAGAATGAGACATTCTTTTGGTTTCATTCGGAAAAGGAAGAGATAGGACGAAAAAAAAAAGAAGAATGAATATCGACCGTTCCAGTATTCCAAATCGCACTGTAAAAAAAAAGGGAGGGAGAAACATATATATATGGGATATATCTATCCATATTGAATTGTGGATACATCAATGATAGAATCATTTCTGATTGAAACAAGGTTTATCCAATAGAAATAAACTGATAGAGGATCACCAAAAAAAGAAAATAGCATACACTTTTTCGATATGGGAATCATTCATTATCTAATGAATTCAACGGTTCCAAAATAAATGAAAAAGATAGGTGGAATTCCAACCGGATCTTGGTCTCAAATCAAAAGGGGATATGGCGAAATTGGTAGACGCTACGGACTTGATTGTATTGAGCCTTGGTATGGAAACCTACTAAGTGATAACTTCCAAATTCAGAGAAACCCTGGAATTAAAAAAAAAATGGGCAATCCTGAGCCAAATCTTTATTTTGAGAAAACAAGGGTTTATAAAACTAGAATAAAAAAAGGATAGGTGCAGAGACTCAATGGAAGCTGTTCTAACGAATGGAGTTGACTACGTTGTGTTGGTAGCTGGAATTCCTCTATCGAAATTACAGAAAGGACGGCCCTATATATCTAATACGTACGTATACATACTAACATATCAAACGATTAATCACGACCCGAATCTGTCGAATATATATATATATATATGAATATATATAATATATAAAATATATATATATATATGAAAGTATATGAAAGAAAAAATTCAGAGTTATTGTGAATCCATTCCAATCGAAGTTGAAGGAAGAATCGAATATTCAGTGATCAAATCATTCATTCCAGAGTTTGATAGATCTTTTGAAAAACTGATTAATCGGACGAGAATAAAGAGAGAGTCCCGTTCTACATGTCAATATCGACAACAATGAAATTTATAGTAAGAGGAAAATCCGTCGACTTTAGAAATCGTGAGGGTTCAAGTCCCTCTATCCCCAACAAAAAGTCCATTTTACTTCCTAACTATTTATCCTCTTTTTTTCATCAGTGGTTCAAACAAAATTCACTATCTTTCTTTCTCATTCACTCTACTCTTTCACAAATGGATCCAAAGAGAAATCTTTGGATCTTATCCCAATTTGGATAGATACGATACCTGTACAAATGAACATATATGGGCAAGGAATCTCTATTATTGAATCATTCACAGTCCATATCATTATCCTTACATTTATTAGATAAAATTTTTAAATTTAATACTTTACTTTATTTACTTTATTTAGAATTTAGATTTAGTCCCTTTAACTTTAATTGGCATAGATACAAGTACTCTACTAGGATGATGCACGGGAAATGGTCGGGATAGCTCAGTTGGTAGAGCAGAGGACTGAAAATCCTCGTGTCACCAGTTCAAATCTGGTTCCTGACACATGAATAATATATCGGATAGATATTCATACAAATTAATCGAGACAGATCAGGATATATATTCGTTAATAGTCAAGAGCATGATACATACTTATTCATCTAGCGTATAGATATATACCT